ATCAAACCAATTTGAACCGCTCACATCACAGTAGTAGTAGCGTAAAGGCCGTAAGTCGAGGGGCGGCCATAACATAAGGCTATTACTTTCACACCTCTCTCTCTCTATCTATAGATATCTATAGATAGAGAGAGATCCGCTGCGTGAGCAACCCGACTGTGCCTTACATGTGCTCTACAGGCCGCACTCCATCTTTCTTCCCAACGAGCCCTTTTTCTTTTGATTTGGAAGACGGGCGTTGCGTTCGGTTCGAAAGGCATGGTTTTCAGTATGTCTCCAGATCGGGCCCCCACTAGTCCGGCTGGCTAGTGAGCGGTTCTTTCGGGCGGGAAGGGGCCCTACGGGCGGGCATCTACCGCAACGCAAGCACCATTGTTCGCCACCACCCGAGAAGCAAAAGATTCGAGAGTCCAGGCTGAAAATACATGCATAGATAGTGGTCTAATGCCAAGGCCGACGACGGAAGCTCGGGACGGAGCCGTATGAGGCGGAAGTCTCACGTACGGTTCTCTGAGAAGGGAGTGGCTACCTACTGGAGCTTCGACCAACCACCACCGGTCAATTCCGCTTTGGGGCCACCCTTTACTCTACCATTATTATAGGGGTATGGGGTTCGAGACAAAGAAAGATCAAGGCAGCCTATCAGTTTTTCCTTTATACTTTACTTGGATCTGTTTTTATGCTATTAGCTATTCTGTTGATTCTTCTCCAAACAGGAACCACCGATTTACAAATATCATTAACCACAGAATTTAGTGAGCGGCGCCAAATCTTTCTATGGATTGCTTCTTTCGCCTCTTTCGCCGTCAAAGTGCCTATGGTACCAGTTCATATTTGGTCACCCGAAGCTCATGTAGAGGCACCTACGGCAGGATCCGTCATCTTGGCAGGAATTCCTTTAAAATTGGGAACCTACGGGTTTTTAAGATTTTCAATACCCATGTTTCCCGAAGCGACACTTTGTTCCACTCCTTTCATTTATACTCCAAGCGCGATTGCTATAATATATACTTCCTCGACCACTTTAAGACAGATCGATCTTAAGAAGATCATAGCTTACTCCTCAGTAGCTCATATGAATCTGGTGACTATTGGTATGTTTAGTCGGGCGGCGGCCGTTAGGTCACCTATTTTGAGTTATGGACACACAAGGCCAAAACATGTGTTCCGGGCGTGCGACCCATCAACCTACTAGCAATGGGGGAGAAAACATAACATGTCGCAATAAAAGCTTGATTCGAGGCGTCAGCAAAAGACTGCCGTCTGTTCCAAAAACAAAAGCCCCTTAGCGCCCGGGGACGGGAGTGGAGGGCGGCCCTACGCGCAGGCAACAGCAGCACCGGCTCTACGAAAGTAAGAATCGAATATCGAATCTTTCTGTTGGCTTTCCCAATTCATTCGTGAATAAGAATTCAAGGGCGTGAAGCGAGTGCTTCTAGCTGCTTCGCCTGCTTCTTATTTGATTATGGCGGCTATGTTTTCGTGGCGGAAATGAACGAAAAGCGATATGAACGTGCTATTTTCAAATCGATTGATAGATAGCCTTATCTGTTCTGAAAGATCGAAAGAGATAGAGAGGGAATCTATCAAGAATAAGGGGAAATCCCCTATTTCTATCTATTGATGAGACAACTATCTTTTCATGATCCATCAGAAAAGAAAGAAATCGATATGTATCTGATGGAGTCTACATCGTACATAGAGCGCCCAAGCGCTTTTTAGGCCAGCTCAGTTCTCTTATCCATCGGTCCAATGCACTGGGCTCATCTCATGGAGGGAAAAGCCAAAATGTAGTTGTCTTGTTCGCCGCCTCGACGCATTCCCTTCTCTCCCCGGTATCGTCCCACACAGAAAGAAAGAGCGCAGAGCCCCGGCCCGACCTGTAGGTCCGCTAACGTAAAGCGAGGAGTTGAGCCTGAACTGGCGAACCGAAGTCACTTTCGGAACCATACTTCCTACAGCTAAGATGTGTCCAGTCCAGCGGGAACGCGCAGCGCAAACGAACGTGAGCTGCTATACCGAATCCCCCGCTGGCCATCGGGGACCGAGTGGTAAGGCCATGATATGCAGGGGAAAATATCACTCATTCTTCCATTGGGGACAGGTGCACGAACGACAACTCCAAACGTCACACATCCGCCGCCTACCTACCGTTTAGGTGGCACCAGCGAGATCCAGCTAAGGTAAGGTCGCGTCGCGGCTGCTCCACTCCGCTGCGGTCTCATGAACTGAACTTCGTTGCCTTCCCTTAGCGAAGCGAATGGGCGCTGTGCCGTGGGTCAGTTTCGGGGCGGAGAGTGAAGAGAGACCAGAAGAATGATTCATTTGGATCGACGAGCTTTTTCAGCCCAAAAACTAAGAATCAATGGAATGTTTGTCTATCCATGAACATCTATTCTATCTGTATATCTAGGGGATCCCTCTATACATATACATATACATATAAAAGTGTTTTATGGCATGATATGATCGCCTTTGTTTGATATGTTCATTCAGTACCAATACAAACTAAAACTACACCAAAGTGGAAGGGCCACTATAGAAGCTAGAAGTAGCTAGCCTCTAGCCTATAGTAGTAGTAGTCGGCCTAACCAAAGCGTCACGACAACATAAAATTAGCCTTATGAATTGAATCTTAAGTAGGGGGCTTAGCCCGCCCGCCTACCAATCAAAGAGGCTGAGAGTAAGCGTAAGCTCACCCGTAAGCTCTTCGAGCTTCCCTTCATTCGCTTCGCGGGAGCCGCACAGCACATAGCTGGAAGTCAGAAGGCCCATACTACCTGCCTAACCCTTCGCTCCGAGGGACCGTAGATCGGAAAGCGCCTTCTAAAGCACCCCATTCATCCAAAAGAGAAGGGAAGGGGCCTATTTATTTGCATGACCTCTGCAGATTTAACCCTATCTACACCCGGAGCCACTCCCCTAGCGGTCCTGCCACCACGCCGCAGAACGGGAGCTCGTGTGGAACCTTTTATTTCTGGCGTAACAGCGGTAGAACGTAACAAAATATGACACCCGAAGGGCCCGACACGCACAATCCTATCCGAGTTTACCCCTTGCACTTCGGACAGCCATCTGTAGCATCATAAGGAGGACCTCCCTTTCGAGGTACAAAAAGAGTACGGTACATAGGAGGTTGGTCTTTCTCAACGTGGTGTATAGCACGAAAAACCTTTCGATACAAGATAAGGCCGTTCAAATGAAAGAAAAAAATTCTTCCTTTTTTTATTCTTTCCCCCTCGGGATTCTGGAGGGAGGGGGGAGGGGAAAGGCTTGGGCCTACCTATCCCGATAGGACCCCATAAAAGAACGGGAGCTGTTGAGAGGTTCCATATTGCCGAGACGAAGGGCAGCACTTCTGTACGTGATCGTAGTATGTCACGTCGTCTCGTCCCCGCTGCATCGAAGAGTACCTATGCACTATGTTCCGGTTCACTGATAAGGAAGATAGAGTTGGGGTGGGGGTCTACGATGTGATACTCAAGTATGACCCGGGGAGATACATGCTAACTATGGGTAGGAAGCAGGAACCATTATGTAAATAATTTCGGGGGGTTACAGATCTCTTATACTACCATCGATCGACAGAGCGGAACGACCAGAAAAAGAAGTTAAGTTAGAAAGCCGTATGATAGGTGGTAACTATCTTGTACGGTTCGGGGGGTAATCGGCGTACTCCGATCAGTGGGGGGAATCTTTGGCTCTATCGAACATACAGGGAATTGGAGGTAGCATTCTACCGATGTCAAGTCATGGACTGGTTTCTTCAGCCCTTTTTCTATGTGTTGGTGTTCTATATGACCGACATAAGACTCGACTTGTTAGATATTACGGAGGTTCAGTGAGCACCATGCCGAATCTCCCTACCATTTTCTTCTCTTCCACTTTGGCCAATATGAGTTCACCTGGTACTAGCAGCTTTATCGGGGAATTTCTCATCTTAGTAGGAGCTTTCCAAAGAAATAGCTTAGTAGCGACATTAGCAGCGCTTGGGATGATTTTAGGCGCGGCCTATTCCCTTTGGCTATATAATCGTGCGGTTTCTGGGAATTTAAAACCCGATTTCCTCCATAAATTCTCCGATCCAAATGGCAGAGAAGTTTCCATATTTATACCTTTTCTTGTTGGAGGGGCGACCGTCCGTTAAACTACCAAAAAAACAAGGGTAAACCAATGTGATCATGACATTGTAGGTGCTTGCGATGGGACGGATGCGACTTCCCTCAGTTGGTTTGGGTGGCATAGCCCGTTGCAGAAGTCCCCCCTTTTTTTTTATCCATTTCTTTAGTCTTTAGGGAGCCAAAGCTTGACTTTACTAAACTAATAAAAAAAGGCTCGCGCTAGGCGCTTACCTTTTTTGGCTGAGCCTTCTCTTGCTGGGTGGGACCGATAGAAAGAAAGGACGGGGGGCGCATGGTACTTCTCGACCCTGTCTCCGAGGGACAGTTGAACGAGCGACTCATGAATGCTGCCGGGTTGGACGAGCCAATAACTCGAACGCGTTCGGTCTTTTTTTTGAGCAAGAATCACAGCCTTACCTTATCTTCGCCATGATACGGACTCCAAGTTCTTATGGCAGAGCACGAGGAGATTTATCATCAATATGATGATGGGAATGGAAACCAGAAGCACGACTGGGGTCTTCGTGGTCCAAGATAATCAAACCATCAGTAAGAGTAAGGTAAGCATGAGACTTTTTGGTAGTACCGGTGAACCAGATGGCCGCGGCGATGGAATCTGGGACGGAGGACTTGTAGTATCTCTCTAGATCTGGCAAAAGCGAAAGAACCCCTAACATAATTCGAATGGAGGCTGACGGCTGAGCCCACTCTGGCCTCGCAGGGCAGGCCCCTGTGGTTGCGAGCTGGAGCTGCCATAGCTTATGGCTAGAGCAATGGGAGGGCCCCAGCAGAGAGAAAAGTCAAGATAACGAGCGCTCCGCCCGCTTGGCGGGCGGCAGGAGCTGCGGGCAAGTGCTTGGTAGGCCAACAGCCCAGTGAACCGGGCGGGGCACACTAAGCAAGTACGAGAAATTGGCCCCGCTCCGCTTTCTTAAAAGCAAGGACCTCAATTCTCATTAGGAGGTCAAACCAAGGACCTATGGAAGTCGGGGCTCGTCCCCGGTCAATATTGGATCAAACAATAGGGGGCCGTAGCGCTGACCCTTTTTTTATTGATTCAATACAATAGGGGAAAAGATCGTACAGTTCCCTACCGAGACAAACTCTCAACGGATCCTCTGCGCGCTGGGCATACCTCTTCCGTGCGTCTTTCTCGTGGAGGGAACAGAAGAACAGGGAAAGACCCGGCCGACCGGCCCAGGGCTCGAGGGCGAGCTTTATTTATTTAAGAGAGAATGGGAAGTGAATCGAAAGGCTTCCGTTTCCGTTCTTGGTTTGGGGGCTTTCGGGCCCTCTCGATCTTTTTCGTAGTTGAGAAGGGGGAAGGAGTCTAAATCAATGAACATTAATGAACCATCATTGATGGACGTTGCACATGACACGATCAATTCGACTCAAGGTCCGGCGCTAATAGAAGTTGCTTACTTTCCTAGTAGCGAAGGAAAAGGGCAGGGCTTTTTTCGTAGTAATAGTGGGCGGGTCTCATGAGATCTATGCCGGCCGTCGGAATCAAACGAAGGTCGAAGGACCATTCGATTCATTAAGGGGCATAGCGGCGCCCTCGCCTGGCGCCATTCCCGGACCTAGCAGCAGACGGGCGGGCCGTGCCTGAATTCAGACCGGACCAGACTCTTCTTTGTTTGAGCTGCTCCCACGCACGCAGACCGGAAGATCTCACTTGTCCTGGACTGGACAAGTACGTAGAGATCTTCGTGGGACCGTGGAGGGAGTCTCAATCGGTCTTTTCTAGGATTCCTTATCACGCCACACATGGAGATTTTTCCATTGATAGATAAGAGGCCCCCCTTGAACAAATTCTTAAAGGTTAGGTTACTACCTGCTTCTACGGAAGAGGTTGACTTTCTACCGCCCGGAGGTCATATAGATCTAAATCCGGAGCGATAAGAACGAAAGCCCTACCCACAGCTACAACTACTGGCGCTTCAAACAAAATGAGAAAAAAGGGTCGGTCAATAGCATAGCTCTTTCTTTCCCCGGTCTCCTTTCGAAGGAGAGGCCTTCGCATTCCTAATCCGGTAGGGCCGGACGGCTTTGTTTGCCCCAGCTTGGCAAATCGCATCCCCGCACAACGACATTGTTTGTGCGCCCCTTACCGTTCTCGCTTAGTGTTTCAACGGCTGGGAAGGCAGTCGTAGAAGCAAAGCCTATCGCCACGCCGACCATCAAATACGAGATTGGGCTCCTTCTCAAAGATTTGATGGAATGGCCCACCCCACCCAAGAGCGCTTATGTTATAGGGGAACTCATGGCTGGAAACAACCCTTATGGTTTGTTTTGATATCCGGTAGGAATAATAAAAAGAAAAGTCCAGGTTGGTTGGTGAGCCTAGTGATAGGAGACTATCTAGCTTGGTTCGGAGAGCACTTGTTGGGTTAAAGATTTTTTTGTTGCTAAATGTTACGGCCTAAATGCTGAACTATTGACCCTACTTGTTTGGATGGGTGTTCACCCCAAAGTGTTCCCGGACTGCATGCATACATCCGTAAGTAACTTAGTGCAACATGGCAAATTTCATTGAGAGGAATCAGCAAAGAAAAGAAAAACAGGTCAACAACATCTTAATGTATTTTTTTGAGAGATTGTCCTCGGGCTGAGGAGTGTCACATGAGACGAAAGGTTCGATTCTTTCCCTCTTGGCGGAGTGACCTTGCTCTTCCCTCTGGACCCCTATAAGTGAAGTGTAGCGCTCCGATCTCCGACACAGATTTAGCGATAGATACGCAGCATTGAATGAAGGAAGGTGGCCGCCACCAACCTTGTGGCCGATAACTGGGAAAGCCAGGAGCGCATACACGGATCAAGTTATTGCATGAGGATCCCGCCCCCGACCATCGGGTTAGATTGAGATGAGCACAATCAGATAAAGATAGCGGTGAGCACGCGGCTGGCCCAGTACGATGTCTCGAGCATGATACCTGCGCTCCCTTCCTCTCATCAGATTGGAAGTAATTGCCTTAAACGGAATGAGCCGCATTTCTCATTTGTGAATTTCTAATGATCGCTGTCTTCCTGATTTCTTTGTACCATTCTGTCATCGACCTTGAAGCATCAATGTCACACTCAAGCCGAAACCCTGCTAGCTTCAGTTCTTTACGATGTTTCTTCTAACATTGCATTGCGGGCCGCTCTAAGCCTTTTGATTGAAATTATTACCCCCGCCACGCGTACCGGGTCGTGATCCGAATTCTTCACCCAGAAAAAGTCTAGCTATTGACTTGGATGTTCCTCACTCACAAGAAGGCGCAAGTCCCATTTTCATACAGAAGTATGCCCAAGAAAGGAAAGTTTTCATGGTCTTGAGGAATTTGATTTGACTATTCATTTACATAGGCAAAACTAGCCAGGAAGGTAGTACCAAAGAAAGATCATTTGGCATAGGCAGCGAGCACCTACTAGGGCTGGTGCTTGGCTCGGAGTACCCCTTTCTTTTTTCTTAAAGCTTCTTCGCCTAATGAACAGAGACCACTCTATTTAAATAAATGTCAATTGGTGGATCGCATTAATCCGTGGAGTATAATGACTCATGGATTGGTGAGTCAATGATCTCCTCTCTCCAAATCTAAGAATTAGTGTACCAATTATGTCTACCCGAGGGGGGCAACAAGGGTTCGACGAGAAAGAGCTACGAAAGAAGGCAGTATAAGCTTTCATTTCTTGGATTCCACTTCTTTCTGTGCATAGGAAAAGGAGTTTGTTGGGAAGCACAACATGAACCAATGAAGAAAGACTTATGGCCGCCGCTATGACTCCAGTATACCTTTACCAGGAGCTAGTTTTACCCATTATACCAAACCAACTCATGGGAGTCTTTTTCGCCAAACAACAGGCTAAAGGGCGATCACCCAAGCAATTGATTCGGTTTCACAAAGATCTGTCTATCCGACAAATTCACCAGCGGTTCAGATCTAATGAGCATAGGGAAGTCTTAATTCAAAGGCACCTGCGCCAGAACTTCTTCAGAAAGGGGGAGTTGAAGCTATACATATCCACAATTCATGTTGGTTGATGAATATCTCTGACTTTATTGGGTGCTTTCACACAGAGGGTTTCGCTTCCTTATCCTCTCTCTTTAAGCAGATGATGCATGCTCTTCGATAGCGGAAATAAAAAAGCTTTCCATCGATCTCTGATAGGTCGGAAGGATGAGAAGTCCGACATGTTAGTTAAGCTATACTTGTCTTTCTTCTTAAGCTCAAAGCTTATAGTCTTTCGACAAGAATCCAAGTCTAAGTTTGAGTCGGTAGTCTCTGAGCCTTCTACTTCAACCTCTAGTCTTATTTATAAGAGAGTGAGTGAGAAGTGTGTGCTGCTCTGTAAACGGTATATTCGTATAATGTTATATATTCCTATGGATGTCGGACTCTGCTGGTATCCTCTTTGGACTTCGTCCCCAGTACCTTTCCAATATAGCCCTGAAGAGCTTCTTTTTTTATTCCCTTTTTCCGGGATTTCTTTTCCATATCATTTTGGAACAAAGGAGTTCTCCCCGGGCCTCTTAGAAACTCCATTAGAAAACAGGGGGCTTAGTCGATGGTCTAAGAAGAAACTGGAATCTTCTCGGATGCTTTCTCGCTGCCTTTTAGGGGGAAGACTGGCAAATGATGGAATTCCGGGTGGTCGTAGATTCTGGATCATCTTTTAGCGGCTAACCAAAGCAAACACAATCAATAAGAGAAATAGTATAAAAAAACCAGAGATTGGATTGGGGCCGAACGGGAAACTGTGTGTTCTAAAACGGTAAAGTTAATCCTGCAGTGGACTAAACCTGATTCATTCAAATCAGATCTATTCGAGCTAAGTGGCCTGTAGCCAGCCCAAAAAAGAATAAACGAAGATTTGTGAGCGCATGTTTATCAAAAGTCCAGCTGACCAAAGCTGGCAAATCAAACAACAGAAAAACCGACTTCTGCAAGGTGAAGCAAGCATGGGAAATTGCTAGTGGTGGTTTACTCTTGATTCTCATCAACTGCCGTTTGCTAAGAACAAAGAAGTATTAACCTAACATATGGAATTGGATATCCCTCATGCAAAGGCTCATCTGTCGATGGATCTGAGGTTCCAATCAGGAGATACCGAATAAGTGCTAGAGAAACCTGGGACCCATGGTGAGCGCTCTGTGAATATAGTGGATAGATCTCTGATTCGTGTTCGCCAAAAAGAATTTCATTGTGTAATGGCCATAAACGGAATCTTATCCGGGGCGGATGCCTCCTAAAGAGTAACGGAGGTGTGCGATGGCACATACCAACAATATTCTTGTCAAAAGCACTTCTCTTGCGTTCTTGAGTTAGTTTTTTGTCCGACCCAAAGGGGGTATGGATATACATAGAGGTTTTTCACAAGAAACGGATATTCGGCAGGATAGGTTTCACTAAAGTTCATGCCAAAACCCTCTCGATCTTATCTTATTCGGCACGAACGGGCACAAAGAAGTCAATCGGAACAGGGCGACCGACCGAGACTCTTTCAAGCTAACCTTGGTCTGCTTCTTCATTGAACAAAAGTGAGGTATTCATAGACCAGCCTTCAGGAAAAAGAACTTCGTCCTATGAACTTTCTAGGCCTGTATCTAAAAGTGATTGTCCAACCCCTCATGTAGGTAACCCTAGAACCTCGCTGATAACTTATTCCAAGACCTGAAAAAAGAAATCGGCCGGTGTTCTTCCGTGAACCTACTGTGCACATCCCCCATATATAAAAATGCGGGAGAGAAAAACTTTAGGATAATCATTCTAGTCTAGCTCTAGACGAATACGATATAGAACTGGATTGACCAGACAGCTCAACCGTCATACCATAGTACGCCACTCGTGGTCAGAAGAGAGCCCGGAGCGAACTCAATAAAGGAATGTCCTCTACCCCGCTTCTTTCTGCTCTCAAAGAGACTAGCGGACTGATCACTTCTAATCCTCTATGACAAAGACCTAATGATGACTAGCCTTAACAGGCGCTAGCGAGTCCCAAGGTGCACATGGTCGATTAGCTAAAGGTTATCCAAGGTCAGATCCGATGGGAAGGAGCCAGATGACGGAGACTGTCAAAAGGCTCTGAAAGACCTCTCCAGAATACCTGATCATCTGAGCGCCAAAGTTCTGATCAAGAGGACGGTCTACGCAAGTGTATAAATAAGGTTCGGTGGTGGGGCTATCATCTGCGAGGAGTCCGTGTGAGTAGACTCTAAAAAATAGAATCCCGATCCATGCAGTCAGGTAAAGCTAGAACGAAATCTGTGTCCATGCGAAAGATTGATTGACATGCACAGGAAGTGGACAGAAAGGCTCAACTTTGGCAAAATCACCCATACAATCAGTTCCAAAAAAGACTAACTGATCTCCTCCCACGCAAAGCTTCTCTGCTCAGCTTGTGTATTGATCGTATCGGGCTTGTACGAGCTTGCCGGACCTGTCCTATAGTATTCCTCAATGACCGATTAGCCGATATGAGTTTGATAAGAGAAAGAGTGCTTAAAGGTCCAACAAGATTCTAGTAGCTAGTGGATTATAGAGCTAGAGTTTATAGTCTTTGTTATATCGTAAATAAAATAGGGCGCGACGGGAAGAGCTAAACATCGAACGAACAATCTCCTTCGGACCCTTGACATTTCATCGCCTTACTTAACCATCTCTAGGAAGACCAGTATGATGCATGCGAAATGCTGCTTCCGGGCTAATAAATCGATTAGTTTTTTCATTTCCTTAGGTAGCCAGCGACTTAGAGTTATTCTTAAACTTCCGTGCTTGGTGGAGAAGAAGCGCGCTGCAGGAGTTTCTCCAGTGATTGATTGATGTACCGAAGCCGGCCCTCTAGCTCTCGCATCTCTTTAGTTTAGTAATCTTGGCCGCTTCGGACCTCAACTCTTCTTATATATTCTGACACCGGGACGCCTGCTCCGCAGAGAGCCTTCCCGCATCAGCCAACAGAGACTCCGCCTCTGGAGCCAGCATCCTGTCATGGAGCACCTTTTTAGAGTCCACCACCAAGTTGTACTAGGCGATCACTCAGCTCTTTGTCGGCAGCCAAGAGCGTGTTAATTAAAATCCTCGTGCTTCGCGAGAGCCATAACGGCCGTGGTAAGCTCCGCCAGAACTACCAGATCACGAACCCGAGGCAGCATCTCTGCAATTTCGGCTTTGAGTTCTATGCTATTTACTTCTTCGGAACTTCTAGTCTCGTTTTCCTGCTCTTAATAAAGCAAGATAACTTCTCCGTAGATGATAGCACTGATTCGGTACCTCCGGATGGCGGATGAGCAGTGTGCCTAGCGCACCGAACTCAATTACAATAAAGCGATGCCATACCTGGTCTCCTTATCCTTCTAACTCAGTGCCTATGGGATTAGGTAGTTCCGGGATGTCTGACTCCGAGCTCGATCTATCCACATCATAGACCTTATGGCGCTTTGCCTTCTGTTTGATCCTTACGCCCTTCTTGGCGTCTCCGGACTCTCTTCCAAGGGCTGCTTCCTTTGAGTACCGGCCTCATACTCTCTCTCGCCTCTCTATCTTTCTACACAAATTCCCCGGTTGAATAGTCATTCCTTCACGCACCGCTCTCATTCGCGTCTAGCCTCGCGTACGTAGCCTTTTGGCGCGCTATGTGCTGCTATGCGTATGCTTGCTCGCTGCCGGTTCCAGTTTAGATAATTGTAGTCAAAAGGCGAGCATACAATTCAATCTCGTTCCTAAGACTACGTTCGCAGGTTCCTCTTTCGAGTGTGGTTGGCTCTTCCAGGTCAAGTGCGTGTGACGGCTAAGGTTCTACAAGAGCTCGACTGAAAGGGGATAGGGAGGAGAATTCGGCGGTTGGGAATAGAAGCGGCGCCGGCTCCCGGTTTTGTTCTCTCTGTCTTCGGTTTAGCTTTCTTTCCCTTCACCGTGACGGCTCGATAGACAAAGCAGATAAGAGAGCGCTAGCCCGCGGTCAGGGAAGAGAACCGAGACAGAGCTCTTTCCGCTCGCACCGTTCAGTTGCGTTAGAAGAGCAGAGAAAAAGCGCTTAAACAAGATTCAAACTTAGCCGTTGTGAAAGCAACAAACAAAAGGCAGAGAGAAGGAACACAACCTCTTTTCGAGATAGGGAGTTAGTCAAAGAACATTTGCTTTTCACTTCCGAATTTGACATCTTAGCGGTTGGTTCTCACTTGACTTTGAAGTCGGCTTAGAGAAAGAGAAGAGATCGTTCTTTCTTTTCTTCTTCCAGCAGGAAAGTGACTGATAGTTACGAGCAAGCGTCTCGGATCAGAGAAAGTCAACGCTTTGAGGTTGAGGGTAGTCGACTTTGAACGTAGGGCTAGTGACTTTGATCAATCAACTCCTTCCGTTACGGCTAGCGAGCACTTTAGGTAGTTAGTGCACGTTTATAGGGCTAAGGAAAAGAATGGCTAATAAAAACCTGACCTTTTCGTACGCTTGTCAGGGCTTGGACTTCTCTTTGGCTGTGCTTGGAACTTTCCCCTATCTCAGTTTAGGTTAAGGGGCACTTTTTCACTATGATCCGCTTGAACTGAACTAACTCTTTGATCTACGAGTAGCCCAAGAGTACTGAACTGAAACTGACCTTCACTTACGGAACTGAACTGCGACTGCTACTCGCTACCGGACCGAGAGAAAGAAAGGACGGGGGGCGACCATTGTTCGACTCCCGGAAAGCGTCGGAAGAAGTCTTTGAACAAAACAAGTTAGAGTCCATCCCATGTGTGATGTCGATGGAACTCTAAGTGGAGATTCTTGTCCCAACTTTATGGTAGGTAACCCTTCCCTTGGGAACGTGAGAATCTCTTTTCTTTGTTTGAGGCAGGAGTTCACTTATGGATATGGGTAGGGGAGGAGAATCCGGCCTTTGATTTGTTATGCCCCCATAATAGTTTCATAAGGAACTCGAGCATCGCTTTGCGGAAGACGACGATCGTTGGAAGGGGTCTTCTGAGAGAGGTTCCGCCCAGATTCTTCTGATCAGGAAGACGGACCTCAACGGCACCCACTTGGCTTTCTTTTCTATGGTAGCTGCGCTGGGAGTAGCAGCTGCCTTGGTAGTCTTCTTCCTAGCCCGAGAACTTGACCCTATTGAACTCCACCAACTTAGACCCGAGTTCGTAGCATTTGTTCTTGGTTGCCGCGATCAGGCGTACCGCCTCTTCCATCACCGACCTGTGGAACTGCGAGGGAGTAACAAGAAATGAGATAGCCATGGGATTAATATAGAAAGTATTTATGAGTGGAGGTTCATACCCACTCGCCCGGAGGAAGGGGTAATCCCTCGATATTCTCATCGGTAACGTTCTCAAGTGTCTCATACACTATCTTGCCCCCATGTTTAGGTATTGGCACTGTCCATCTGGGGAAGTTGGGGGGGGACATGCCTCACTCTTTCCTCAGCAGCCCTAGAACTCTCAGCTTCATTGACATTGGAGCCCCCGGTCTCAACTCCCGAGGTCGGTACCTCGACCCGCCTAGACAGACGACCCATTAGGAAATGGAGCTTGAACTCATCATAACTCAAAAGCTTAGGGGGAGGGGGATCTCTTCCAGCCATCCACTCATTTAGTTCTGGCCCTTCCCGAATCTCATAGACATGTCTCATCATTCGTGGGGGATCGCCGGGGTGTCCGGAAATTAGTGCTCGCCCCTCTCTGTCTCGTTACCCGACCTCCCAAGTCGAAAGTCCGACCAAAGGGGCTCGTGAGCAAGATTTCCCTCCTCGTCATGTCGTAGGCGGTCTTAACCTTATCAACGGTATAGATCATAGACCACGTACCCCACCGGTGCCATTTAACCTGCCAGAGTCAAATCGTTTAGGAGGTGTTCTTCCTTTTTGGAATTTCAAGGGTAGTAAAGGTGTATAAATGCTCACCTCAGAAGCAGGTTTTTAAATTCCAGCTTTTCCCTCATGGCAGCTGTGTTCCCTTTCTTCTGTTTAGTTCGGTTAGTAGGCCACCACACTACATAAGATAGAGCTGGCGGAGAAAGCGAGCTTCAGCGAGCAGCAAGTGGAACTGTTCTGCCCAAGCTTTGAACTTCCTGTATGTATTTGGATTGAACCACTTGAAAAACTTCCAGTGTGTAGGAGATAACCACCCTCCCTGCCGGCCCGTAAGGCCGATCTATGAGGGCAGGTAAATTCCATCTCTATCTCCTTCTATCCCGGGTAAAGTACTATAAGAAAGAAGGACATCTCAGTTCTATCTATGAGGTAAAGATACCCTGATTAAGGCGGTGCAAGGGACAGCTAGCTATATAAAATCGGTAGCCCCGGGCGGAGCAGCTCGAAGAGGGGCATCTATCTCTATTGATCGAGCTGAAGGAAGGGCTTCATAGCCTTTACCTTATTCCGGGGAGGAGAAAAGGAAGTCAAGTGCTACTTATTACAAAAGGCGAACCCAGGTAGTGAGCTATTTATAGCGAAGGAGTTATCGACCCGCCCGAGAACACTATAAGGTGGGTCTACCAGTCCAAGGGGGAGAACTCAGAACTCATTAGCTCGAAAAGTCATTAGCTAGATAGGAGATAAATACCTTATGGAGCGGAAGCATTGGATATAAGCGAGTCCTACCGTACCTCCAAACAAAAGGAGGATTGTTCTGTACATGGACGGATGTATAGGAACAGGTACGGCGGTATCCCGAATACAAATAAAAAAACTGTGTATGATATGGCCCATTGAAAGCAACTCGGCCACGATTGCGATCATCTTCGACACCTCCTCCGTGCCGTGCCGAGGTTCAGTCGTACCATCTCCGGTTCTTGGTAATGCCATCTGTCCTTTTGCGCCTCATACGCCGGCTCCAATAATTACTTGTCTAAATACTAGATGCTGGTAATGCTGGGGCACGCCTTAAAGTGCTCCTCCCCAGGTCCACCGTCGTCAACTATCGATGTCCTGCCATCAGTGTTCTTCCAGCGCTTCATAGTCTTTACATAGTCTTTATCGTACACCTGTAGAGCTGCTCATCAAGAAAGGTCTCCCAAGTCGTGTTCCAACCAGATGACTCAATCTCTCTCTTGGACTGTTCCCGAATCCTCAGAATCGGTGTCTGATGGTCTTCATCTCCGCTGTGGAATCTTAACTTGACGTCTCGGCTTCATCCTTCGATCCGTCTTGCAAGTGCAGGGTAACCCTGGGCCGGATCTACTTCATCGACTGTGTGCTTGACGCCCAATCCTTCCCAACTCTGGCCGCCCTTGCTCAATTTGGGTCAGACCTTGATGCTGCGACTCAGGCATTACTCAATAGAGGTGCAAGGCTGACAGAAGTACCGAAACAACCACAATATGCACCATTGCCACGTAGGTCAGATTCAAGTTGGTTCAGTGAGGACGAACGCAAGACTCGAAATATATTTTTATATAAAGTTTTGATCTTGTTTGTTTTATTCTCCGTTTTCTATTTCCTTTGTTTCATACTCGGTTTGAGTGACATGTTTTGTGCTTTGCTTATAAAAGTAGGATTCGTCTTTTGCAATCGACTCCTCTCTATATCATTGACTCAATTAAGAGCTTGCTCCGTGGGGGGGAGTCTGCTCTTTGCAATAGTTTTTCTGATTTCCACTTTTTAAAATTATTTTGCGGAACCCGGCGCAAATAGCGGTTCCGTGAATCAACCGGAAGCTGGGCCTGTAGTTCCCCCTAATCCAGTCGCTTCCGGGGGGGAAGAAGCAGGTCCATCTAATGCGGGCCTCGCCCAAGCTTCCGGCTCATGGGGATCTTTTCCCCCGGTACCAGATAATTTTACTCCAATTCCGTCCTTTCCATCTATCCCTTCTATCCCATCTATCCCCTCGGTAGAGGAGAGCATTAGTGATGGAGCAGAGCAAGAAAATATCCCTCTTACGGCAGAAAGAATTCGAACGGAACTCAGCGAATTCTTTACTGCTTATAATCCAAGTGGGAGAAGAGCGTCAACCTCTTTCGTTGACAGGGTGGCCAGGGAGCTTGGCCTTGCTCAGGCTTCACCAGCCAAATTAGCCCGGATCCAAGAAGAAATGAACGCTCTTTTGGAACAAAAGCACGCATGGGAATTGGCTCATCCAGGGCAAGTAAACCCTGTCCTGTCTGGCCAGAATATGGCAGCGATGTTAACAGAAGCACTGGAAAGATGGAGGAATTCAAAATGCAAAAGTGATTCAAACTATAATACTTTGGGAGGACGGAGTGGAGGAAGGAGGTGAATCGGTTGGAACGCGGGCTAACCGGCCGGTAGGTTCGATTCCTACCCGATTTCGATTTTGACTCGATTCATTTATTTTTTTGTGTTTTCCGAACCAAACCATCTCCAATCTCACTTACCTTACCACTTACTCAAGCAAGACTCCATAGCTAAAGTTAGGGAGGGCTGACCCTGTAACTAACTAGCGCAAGCAGGGAGGGCTGTGAAGCTTTCCTTGTTAAGCGGCTTCCTCACGTTAGATATAGATTGAAACTGATGAGAGTCTGGAGTGGAGAGGGTCTTGTTACGAGTTACGCTAAGCATAGAGCTGTGTGTTGGTCCATTTAAGGAAAAGAAATCTGTCTGATGAGGGATCGCTACCACTCAATCTCTTTCTCCGTACCTCCGCTGCTCTAAGTGGTCTTTCCCTTACTGCCTTCTAATTAAAAAATTATCATGGGTTGGTGAACTCAAAGTAAAGGTCCAAAAGGACGAGCAAGAGTTGGTCATTCAAGAAGCTTTGGCTAGCCAGCTTTACTTAAGAAAAATAATAAAAGGAGGATCTGTATGCCGGCTTTTATATATATTCCAATAAAAGATTAATACTAGAAAAGGGGCATGAAGATTGTACAGAGAGATTATACATTTACCTATAATAAAAGAATCTTTCCTTCCACGAGAAAATTATAGAAGATTTCAATCTTTGAGACCAAAACAAAACCATGTAATGACAAAACAGCTTTCATTGCAAAGTAGACAGTATTCAGCACTCAAGGGAGCAAGAAAAAGAAAGGGAAGGAAGGTATCCGTCTTTAGTAAGATCCTGATAGGGAAGCCTTACTTTACTGGGAAGAAAGCCGTCTTGAGTAGGATTGGTATTAAGTAAGGCGGTACTCTAACTTAGAAAGAATGCTTTGGATGGCAGCTTCGCTCTAGAAAGTACCACTAGACAGCAATCTAAATGGATAACAACTGGTATTGATGCAAACAACCTATTCTTTAAAAGACCCTCAGACGCGAAAGAATTCCTTCTCCATAAAAGCCCCTTCTCTAACAGTTTGCATTCTATGCCATCTTCCTTTCTTAGATGTAACTTTGCGGCTGAGAAGCTCCGTCACTACCTCCTGTCTTAGAAGGTTCTTTTGATCACGAGGTCTGATCCGATCCAGGCATATGTTGAAGCAACCGGTCCTTTGTTAAGGTTGTCCGACTTTGACATTACGTGCACTTTCCGAAAAGCGATGAAAGAGCAAGCTATAGCGGATCTACTGGCCGAGTACCCGGTCGAGGACTCGGCTGACCCCGGCCCCAGCAAGCACCTACTCCTACTCCTATCAAAATGAAAAGCGTGACTTTACTAAACAAGCAAGAAAAGCTCTTTACTAATAACATAGAAAGGTTTGAGACCATATCATATAAGGCTTTCTTCAATCGGCAAAGAGGGTGCGCAGCGCAGAAAACTACATCGTCGAAGGGAAGCCCGGAAGCCGGAAGCGAAGGCTATCCACAAGCAGCTCTCTTGATCAGTACTCGGCTCTGTTTGACTCTCCTTTCCGCATCTGATCTCCTCATCCCGTCTAGCCCTTTCCTACAACCTATCTACTGGTTTGAAAGAAGTAAGCCGAGCTTTCTCCTTCTGAGACCTTTTTTAGATCTGGGAAAACTTATTCACCTTGCTCAATGTCTTAGTCGGGAAGGAACTTACTTTTTCTAACTCGGAATGAATTGGAAGTGCGAGATGCACTAATCGGAAAGAGACTCTCTCTTGACCTGACTTTCCCTATTGGCGTTGACTACGGTAAGTAATTCACTCAAACCGATTCCATTTATGGATACTTGGAGGGTGGGAAAACTTTTTCTTTTATCAGGATTAAAGGCTTTGCCGCCTGACTCACTCCGGAAAGAAAGATTGAGGGGGTCAGACACGGCTACGACTTGAATGGAATTGCTCCGTTGATAGATCCAGATTCGCATCCGCCCATCTAAGAGATTTCTTCGTGCCGGGTCGTGAGCTATGTGGAGCGATAAAAAAAATTGGATCTATTGGGGTTTCACCTGCACTGCCTTCGCCTAGGACATTAGAAAGGGCGAGAAAGGGCTTGCTGTCGGAACTCCCCTATCTATTTGAATTGATTTACAGCGCCTATTTTCAAGCTTATAAAAGGAATTTATTAACTTTAAAGAGTGTCTCTCCTGTCCGGCTCGATATGAACAAGGTAGGCTGGTAGGTGGGTAGGCTTCTATCCGACTAGTAGGACATGCAGTTCCCCCCTTAGCCTTAGGGTAGGCACGAAATCAATTAACAGCTTATAAAGAAAGAGGACGACTTAAGACAGCAAGAACGGCCAAAAGCAGTAAGTCACTTGCAAGCCCAGGAACAATTAAAAGAAATCGATGAATGTGTCCCGACCAAGCAACGAAGAAGCGCTAGCAGATGAGATTGGACCTATAGACTAGGAAACAAAGGGAAAGATAGTCTTGGGGGGTCCCCAAAACAGAGTGAGAACTAGAACAGGGGAATTTGCTTTCACTATTTGAAAAAAGAGATGAATAGGCGGAGCTGAACAAGGACCTTCCTTCCACTCAAAGCTTTTCACTCCACTTGCGCCATCGCCTTCCTAGACTAGAAAGCAGCCTTCCTCGATCAATATCTAACATAATTTGCCTGACTCAATCCATAGATATAGCACTAGCTAGTAAAAGAGGAATCCATCAATCACGCACGATCCAGTAAATAGAGTACGAGAGTTGCTCACACCCGGCTGTCTCTGTCCAAAGCTATTGAATTGAATCAATCTCCAATCTCTGCTCTTTCAAATCGCTCTGTCCAGGTTGGGATTTTGTCTGTCCACCAACTCCATTCTTCAGAAAAGCAAGCCAATCAGCGCGGGCAAGCCATAAAGGAGAGGGGTATACTCCAGTAATTTCGGTTAGTTACTTTCTTTCTTGCCTTTCGTCTAAGTAGCTCACCAGTAGAGAGAAACTACAATAGTAAATAGCTCACTTCAGGAAGCGAGCAACCCTATTTCCTGCTACAGGATCGACCCATAGCTCAAATATTGATTCTACGGCCAACTGATAAGCAAGGAAACCGCTTTTCAAACTTAAGGGTCGGGGTACGTGTACATGATAACAAGGAAACCGCGTTTTAAGCAACGATCATGCCAATGTAATTAGTTTTGTTTTAGTCTTGATCAATACATTAGTTGTTTGCCCACCCGGAAAGGATAAAATGGCACGATAGAATTCCGGTTAGGCTGTTGTCGGCGCTGTGGGACCTTTGTTTGATAGTCCCAGGTATTATTCCCCCCCTTTATCTTCTAGAGCGAGATGGGAGATGGTAGCCACCAGGAAGTAGGTGGGGAGGGAAATGAAGAAGTAAGTACATGCAGGAGGTATGTAACCAAAAGAAGGAGAGATTTAGTAGAGGAAGGCAGTTCTTATCAATGGAGCAGTCTACCGCACCGCACCGTGGGGATAAATCGTCCTTTTTGCTCCAAGACCGTTTCAATTAGGCTAGCTAGAGTCAGGATGGGGTGGCTAAAGGCAATCTTATAAGACCGATCTCTATCCTATCAAATTCCCCCTAAACAGAGAAGAGCAGAAATAAAGCAAATCAGCAGTCTTATAGGCCCAGGAACGACATTCTTTTCGATCTTGTTTGGTGTGTGGGTAAGAAAAGGAAATGCATTTGATCAGCATTCTTCTAGGCGCTGTGTTGTAAAGACATGCTTTTCGAACTCTAGTAGCTCATGATCCGGTCTCAGTAGGTTCCGGGCAAACCGTAGTCATGGGGGTCCTTCCAGTGATTTCTTTCAGTGGTCGCATCCGCGGTGAAGAAAGAAGCTTTCCACGGTGGCGCTTTCTACTAGGATAGGTTAAACTACCAGCTTCTGCCTATAGTCCCGTCCGTGCTTTTACTTGGATAGGGCCTATTTGATTACATTCCTTTTTCTTCTGGGGTGAACTTGTTTCATTGCCCGATTCTAGATATGCGCAGACCTCCTCCATCTCTCGGTTGAATTACTTCTTCCCATTTCACCAGGGATAATTTCCTCATCATCTTATTTTATTCAACCCAGTCCTTTTTCCTTAGTTTGGGATAGGGGTGGGTGCTGGATTGGTTCCTTAGTTAGAGTCAAAAAAGCTTGCCGAACCTTCTAGTTTCCTCTGAATTGCGGGATAAAACCTTGCCCCTTCTTATTCGGGAGAAGCTAAATTTGAAGAGAGTTATGAATAAGAACGCGTGGTTCAAACCTAACCGGTTACCTTTGCCATGTCAAGTTGAACCAGTCTCTCTGTCTCCCAATGTAGGCTGAGTGGACAGCTTTTTTAATTTAAGCTGGAGCGAAGATTTTTCTCCCGAATGAACGCGGCCTGTCCATGATTCTCTGGATTCTATTGGCAATCTTTTTGGCTGATATGTGTTTATTACACAAAGAAATTGGCCTGAATCTAGATAGTCGGTTGGGACTTACCTCTTTTGGAATTCAAGTGAGGAAAGTACTATTGGCCCCTCATCTGACCTCTTTTCTTGATATTCTCCACGTGAGGAAAAAACCTCGATCAGTCGCCAGAATTCTTTCCAAAATTTTGGAAACCTGAGCGGAAGGTCTTTTACCTTTATTAATCTATTTAAAAAAAATCATATGCCTATTTGTTTGTTTGATAATGGAGTTCACATTCATCAAGATAGAGTCCTGTGCCTGCCTGCTAGTGTTGCCTTCCTCTGTTAACAGATTATCTAATTTATTAGCCCATTTTGGCTTCCTTCTCCACTGGGCAAAGCATCCCCAGTCCATCCAATCAAACCTATTCATAGGGATTCAGCTACCTTTATTGGACCCTTATCAGTATGGCATTTCTATCTTGACCTTTAGATTCTATCTGTGTCCGTTCCTCGATAGAGGAATGAGTGCTTCATTTCCCCGAGAAATAGAAGGTATAGTCTTATTCCACAGGAAATCATTATAGAATCCCCACCCTTGTTCACTTCGTTCACAAGTCCCCTACGATGATAGGGCGGCCAGCTCGACATTCGGATATTCAGAAGCAGTTGTTCGATCTGAGAAGGATGGACCTCGTACCTAGCACGACCAATAGTAGGGGCGCGCGGATGATGAGCAAGGGCTGCACTGTCTTGAGAATGAGATAAAGACAAAGACGTCAACGGGTCTTGTTCGAATTCTACACCATCCTCCGTCGCTGTCTGGAACGATAATTCATTGTCATCCTCCCTAGTCGATTGCTCACTATCAACCACTTAATCCTTCTCAGACATCTTCTCCTCCTTGATAACCGGACTAACCACTTCAGGCTGCACAATAGAGATCGAGATAGCCTCGTAAGCGTGATTCTTAGTCTCGTGGTTGAGATCCGTGAGCGAGACCCAAGCAGGATAAGCAAAGGTAGAAGGAGCAGAGAGGCAGCAGCACTTATTTCTCCGCTGCTATATCAAGATGATCTATAGCATCATAGATAGAGACAGAGGCTGCTTTCCTTCACGTAGTTCCACCAGCTTCAGTAACATCTCGATACCGGGGCTAGTAAATGCATACCAATATGACTAGTTAGGGCGATCCAGCGGGAGCGCTATATCTTACCTTTGACTCTGCTGTCTCCACCTATGCTTGCTCTGATACGGGCAAGTAGCAAGACGCCATATCAAGCGCTACGATGCTGTTGAAACCGTCCTGGAACCTTTGCCTGTCTTCGCTGGTTCACGCACGGGTGGGTCATTTGGTTATGAATCACATCATCAAATGGGAATCACGCGCTTCAACTGGTAAACTTGAGCTCTGGAACTAGCACTATGAGTGCCTCTGCTAGCAGCTGATCTACGACCACCCTTGCCGCTTTGTTTAAGTAAGTGGAAAGCGAATGCACAGCGCTTCTACTCACATGTCGGAAGATATAAGTAATAAGCCAAGTGAAGACCAGAACAAAAGAAGGGACACCCCGGACGTACCCACTGGCCGCGTGGGGAACCGGGTAACCAAAAGTAGCGATTAGAATAACGGGAGTTCGCTGGGATTGTAGTGAATTTCCTTTCCCAGAAGTGTTGGTTCGAGTCCAACTCGTGACAAGGTCTTGGTCATATAGATGTCTCGACGCCTCTATTTTCTCGTTAGACGGATGACTGTCCCATTCTATCGCTGGTAAATACTGACTAGGATTCACTCTGGCTGGCAGCTGGACTTGTCTATTTATCTATACCGGCTCTTGTGCTTCTTGTTCAATACGCCCATCAATCAATCTCATTCAATCTACCAATCAACGGAAAGTAGTTCGTCTGCCATCTGAAGCGAAGGAAGGATAAGCAATCGGCCGAATGATTAATAGAATATATTTTTCTATTCCACCCAATGGGTGTCCTCTATCGAAAGAAAACTAGTTTAATACTCCAGCCCCGGTTTTCGGGGATTCCATTTCGATCCAAACCCGAAAACCCACATCTTTCTTTCTATACGAAATGAGTTCGACCTTTTTTCGGCGGACTTAACACCAATATCGATAAAAAAATAAAACCAGGTTGCGATCAGAGCCCTACCGGATTCCCCAGCTTTTTTGGAGGGCCTCGGGCTAGACTAACTACAGCTACATACAGGCGGTACTTGTTCTATTATCACGACATGGACTCGGGGACTGTATTCAGTACCAAGGTGATGATATTGATTTATGGATTGTGTTTGTATTCAGTGGGGTCTTGTTACGCCCAAAAGTCACTCCCTTAGCCAAGTTCCACTAGAAAGCTCCACCTAAAACTTGTATTGGGCCTGTCGATCCTCTCCTACGCTAGAGCCTAAGGCTCCCTGTGGACGGTTCCAATAGAAAAAAGCTTCTTACACCCTTCCCTCGATTCATACAGAACCGTCCCCTTCTGGCCTTTGCTTGTTTACTTTCGTCCACCTTGTCAGTCCCCGGTCGGTGCCAGAGGACTTTTTCCTCCTAACACACTCGAAGCGCAGTTTGATCTCCCAATCCTTGGAAGTTCTACTTAGACGGTTTCACGGGGGTACATCTTGACTCGTCTAGAGCGAATATGCCGCTGATGCTGTGGCACCTGCTGAATCATATAGAATTTTTAGCTAGGCGTCACGCACAAAAAGACCTGAACATTGCGTTAGACCGGTTGGTCAAAATAGAAAAAAAACGAGCTGCTAACATGAAACGAGCCTCTCTTTCCTTGTTGCGGCTGGTCGCCTTAGTTCAGTCGAATGAGTTTTTAGAGGCGAAACCAAACCGCCTGACATCTATACAACCTCACTTCCAAGGATAATCGAGAAATTTCCCTATCGTCCCCACTTCGACTTCCCCTCTACACCCTTCCCTAAAGCCCGGTCCGTCCAACGAAAGGAATTCTGGTCTTTGCTTCGAATATTCCGAAGTTGAGGATCGAGCTTTCGTGTGTCACTGATTTAGGGTTGCTTTATTGTCTTTAGGAGCGCGGTTGGATTCTGCTCCTTCGTGGGGGTCTCCCTTTCTGGATGGAGGGTATAGCCCTAATCCTCGGTCCGGGTTTGCTGTTGAGGGTAACGAAAAGCTAAACTCTAGGCTGGTTGGTGATAGGTATAGAGCTCCTTCTTTCATTTTCCGCTTACCACTATTCCTCCTATCTTTCAATGCCTTCCACCCATGACTGCCCAGTACTTGTAAGAAGTGCCTACCCTCTCAAACCTGACACGGGAGAGGAGAATAGTACAGCCTCGAGGCGAAGAGTTCCTTTCTAAGCTCAGGGAAGAACACCTAGCTCAGCTTTCTTTCCGAGCCATTAATAACTGCCAGATTTTCAACAGGTCCGGCTATCTATTCAAGAGATCCTGCTTTGCTTTCACCGTTCGGTAAGTTATGGGGGACTCGGTTGGGTAGAAGCCCGAATATCTTTTTTAAGATCTTATCATTTTTTTGTAACTTTTACCGTGACCGAAGCAAAGCCTCCCGTTGTGGGGTATATCTTGAGACTCTTATGACGACATGAAGTTCTCGAGTTGGTATTCAGTGAGCCAACATTGACTCTGAAGCCAGTGATTTCGATTGATTTCCGGAATATCTTATTATATATATATTAGAATATATAGTTTTTGTCTCTCTCTATTGTTTAAAAAAAGGAAAGAACGAGACTGAACCCGAGAAAAAGCCCCCTATCCCTATAAAGCCGTCCTCCCTTTGTTCATTCTTGGGCGAGTAGAGTATCCCGGCCTACACTTCAACTACTAATAAGGGGAAAAGACTGAGTAGTACAACTCATAGCATGGGGGGTGACAGTCACACATATCCTCCTGATTCACCAAACCAAACCTTTCAAAGACGGGTACTCAGTTCGGGCTTATCTAAAGAGGAGCCCTCTCTTCTGCCACACGTTCCTATCAATATCGATTAGAGTATATTGAAAGAGAAATTTGCATGCGTCCCAACGGATACCAACAAAAGTGGAGTTCATGTTATATTATATCTCCTCCTTTCCCTATTAGCATTTATCCTTAAACAAGATACCGATTCAAGCCCCTTTTATAGGTTGGGCGAGTGTCACGATGAAGGGATCCCTTCCTTTAAAGAAGCCCTCGGTATGGGGAGAGATCAAAAAAAAGGGGTATTTTGGTAAAATAGAGGGCTATCGCGGGGGCATAGTCCACGGCTTTAATTGACATTTGCCTTTAGCCTTGCCTTAAGACGACTCTTGCCCTAGTTTACTTTTCAAACTTAGCGAATGTGCAGCATTAAATAATTAATTGTTTTAGTGAGGCGTGTGTCTCTTTCTCTTTCTTTAAGTTTGACATTAACCGAAAAATAGACTAAGCGACGGGCGTCGAAGGATTCCTGGACTGGAACCATCTTCTGAACAAGGGAATCATACCTTTGAGAAGCAGAGGAGGATACACCTTTTTAAGAGAAAGCCAGAGAAATAGACTCCGGTCTTGTTCTCCCAGGCTCTGAGCCTGTACCTTGGAAGCCCTATCAAAAAAGTAGCACCACTTCACGGTCGCTAGCCGGGCCCATACCCAGTCAGACAAAGCTAGTCACCTTACTTAGTCTACCTTCCCTAGATCGGCCTTTCTTTCCTTTGTTTGGCTTGAGCTTGAGTGGTTGACTTTCTCTCCGCCTTCAAAGAATTCCGATGATGTTTGCCAAACACACAACTTTCACAAATTCGATTGTCATAATCATATAAAGACAAACCAGAAACCGAAGTCAAAATTTAAATCCGGGGGTTGACCCTTCGTAAACGTCACAACCGATGACCTATAGCTTATATGGTAATTGAAAGACTACAGAACAAAGTATGAACGTCCAGGAAGTTGCAAAGGGATTTCCGAACAACCCTGCACAATCATACAGGACGTCAGGATAACAGGTAAGGAATCGGTAGCAGCCTTGAGAGAAAAATTGGATCTTTCCTCTCAAGTACTGCAAGGGTTGGGTCTGGTTATAGCTACCATCCATTCAACACCTTGCCAAAACCTTCATTCCCATCCTGCCAAGCTGAGGCTGCCTTTAGGCAGTATCTAACCACACTGTGGCAAATCGATACAAGTAGCTAAACAGCTTGCTATACCATACAAAGGCATCTCCGGCCGAACGGTTAGGCAAGACTACGGCGCCTGGATAAACATCCCGTTTACCAAACAAGACGTCGAGAGTGTCACTTAACCATTCCCCTCCTGCAGCCAAAGTGATAGCGGCTGTAGCATCCACCGGTAATGTGTGGAAGAGGGTAAGCTTTCTATGTGGATAGGACGTATCAACACCTTTTGCTTTAAAGGAAATATCTAAGAAGAATATTGTGTTGGGTCCTGAGGACCAAGATTTCCGAAGATCAAAACCTAAATGTGCCAGGGGTTGATCATCGAAGCCAGGGCAATAACGATGAAGGAATTTGAGTGCTGATGTAGCTAACAGCCCCCTTCATAGTCGATTCATTAGGGTCGTCACCTTCCACCCAGAAAAGTATCCACCGTTTTCTTTGTCTCTTAAGCCTCACAGCTATGGGACTTCCTAAAGAAAACTGCAATCGCAGTTTATCAACCACTCACAAGACCACCGAGATCTTCGACTTAGCTCCCAAAGGTAATCCACCCGGCCCTTTCCCAACCTATACAAGGAGAGCGGAAGATAACGAAAGGGAGACAAGGTCCTAACTAAATCATAACACAAACTACCATTCCATCTATCATATCAGTCGAGTCGATCCGATTCATTATTATCTATAGATAAGGCAAGAGAGAACTTATGACCTCGCGGATGGAGAGGGATTCGAACCCCCGGTATTCCTATCAATACTTCGGTTTTCAAGACCGACTCTTTCAACCGCTCAGACATCCATCCCCTTCGCGCTTCGCCCGCCCTATCTATCCGCGCGCTGGCGGGTAGGGGCTTATCTATGTGATTCGCTACGCTTGCTTGCGCCTATCGGCTGATTCTATTGCCTGCCGGTTAGCGAAACTTTTCCGGTAGTACGAATCGCTACGCCTCGCCTCTTTCTATATGATAATATGCACCTTGGTTGCTGCGCTCCCTGCGGGTAATAGCAAGAGAGTGAAGAACGAATGATCCTCCAAACAAAAAGAGTGATTGAGTCCGACTCAAGCGAGTGAGTGAAAGGCGTGGCAAGAGAGCGAGTTCGACTCGCGAACGATCAGCAAGTGAAGGACCGATCCTTTTTTTTGCGCCAATACTGTTGCGAGACTGGTACTTGGCGGCTCACGAGCAACATATAGACTAAAGTAGCCCATCACTCCCTCGTTCTTTTTTGAAGGCCCTTTCTATTCTCTTTCTAGTAGGGTTCCTCCATAAGAAGACTGAAGGCCCAGCTTCGCAGAGCAGCTCTCTCCCCAGCCCACAGCATAGTGTGGAATCTGGATCCTTTCATCGAGCACCATTTCTTTTAGATATAAAGGTGTTCTCACTCTATTGGATCAAGTCATAACCTAAGCCTTCTACTAGTATACTACTATGGGGAGACTAAGCTCTATTTCAGAGATTGGACTCTCTTACTTTGATTAGCTCCTACTAGTAAGAAGCTGTTCCCGAGCCAGGTTCCCTGGATCCACGTCTTCTTAGTCGGGCCTAAATGGATGAATGAAGAAGCGCGCCCGGGTAGACTTCAAGAGCTCTTGCTCTGCCATCTTCCCCTTCTGTTACCTACTTTTACTCATTTCTTCGGTATACCTCAATACAAGACAAGCACAGGAAAGGATATTAAATCCACTAGTGCAAGTGGAGGAATTACCTCTTCTGAACCGGAACAGGAAAGAGCTCATAACCACTGCTTGTGAACAGCTCTCCTCAACTGAAGGCGCACCTACTGTTACTAGAAGTCTAGTCTCTATCAGGTCCAGTTTCGATCTCGAACTAACTTACAACATAGGCCGGAAGATAAATATTCAGAAAACCCGATTTCCTGTCTTAAGAACCTGACTCAAAAGAGAAAAGAAGACCGGACTAAAAGAGATATCACTTTCGACGATTGAACTTGACTTTTATATCCAGATTGGAACTGGACTTAAACGTCTTTGGATCCTGCTTAGGGCCGGCTTTCACTCCACTTTCATATCAGGAACGTCGACTTGCACTTGCAATATCGAATTTTACTTTCCGGAATCCTTGCTCCTGGCTTATATTCACATAGGCCACTCATAAGAATAAGACGTTCAACTCCCTAAAACACGTGTAATTGAGAGAGTCAGAATATCAGTGCCTTGAGTAAATGCCTACCTTCAGGAGAATCTTACCGAATGAGTTTCAAACCTGTCCTCTTCGCTTCCCAAGATATTTAGGGAAAAGGGCCTTGTCGGCCACCGCTTGCTGACGACGGAACGCATCGTCAATTCAGGGTCCTCGCGTTGGACTTAGTTGGAAAGGTAGGTGTTCCGATCTACTCCCACTCTGAACCTCTTGGCTCACCTGGGATACGTACACCCTTGCTTGCGAACTTCTTTAGTAGGGCGGTTTGGAGGTCCCATTCCTCACGTTTACCGTTGTCCCCAGACTTCACTCTTTCAACACTTTTAGACTTTGCTTTCGAGCCGGAGCTTGCTGGGTAGTGAAGTGGTGAAGACTTGTGTTAAGCAAGCAGAGTAGTCAAGCCAGAGAGGAAAAAAAAAAAGAAGCGGTTTTCGTTCGATCGATTTCAGTGGATCGGCTTTCATAAAGCACCTTTGGGCAGCAGCTCCTATTGGGATCAAATTCCGAGATCAATTCGACAATGAAACTCTTTAAGCAATGATCTTATCTATGTCATTTCTCTTGACGCGATACAAAAGACAACTTTCGAGAGTCACTTAGCCCCTTGACCTCTTCTCTCAAAAAAGACGCTGTGCGGGCAAGTCGATCAAAGTCAGAGCGGGGAGGGAATGTTTACAGTTGTTGTAGTACGACTTTTCATTTCCTGTTCGGTCTTTCAATAAGTAGTCAGCTGCGGGCTAAGAAGCCTCGTAGTCTGACTTTTAGCGGTAGTCAGCTGTCCTCGTTCTCCTCTTTGAATTGCCCTATTGAGATTGAGTAAGGGTCGGTGTTTGCAAAAATGTCGAGCCGACGGGGTCAGGTACTAGTAGTGACAATGGCAAAGGGGGGGAGCTGGACACTGCTGAACCGGAAGAGATTGCTCAGGATGAGTGTCTGGTTAACAAAGCCGAGGAGGGTGTAGTCAAGGAGATAACTCCCGAGGAGAGTGATTTGGCCCATAGAAGCGAGGATCTGGAAGAGAGGGTTGATACTGGGTCAACTATGGCAGTGACTGAGGGGGACTTGTTCTGTGATAAACAAATGACTTCAAACAAGAACCTCAGGGCAGCCAAGAAAAGAGGTGAACCTGAGAAGAGCAGTAAGAGTAAGCGTTCAGGTACTGGTGCTATGACCTTAAAGGTGGAAGATCCTCCCCTGGTTCGAATCACCCTGAATGAAGAGTGGGCGAACAAAATGCAGAACATATCAGAGATGTTGAATTCTAAGGGGGGAAAGTAAAGGCCAAAGAACAAAAGACTAAGCACAAGACGAAAAACCAGAGGCAGCGCTAAGGTGCGAGGGGAATATAAAAACAACAATAGTTCCACATGAAGGTCCTTATATGGAATGTCAGAAAGATCGGTAAAGTCGAGAAGCAGAGAGAGGCCAAAGATTATATAAGAGCACAAGAGGCAGATTTGATTGGCTTGGTGGAAACCAAAGTGAGGAAAGGCGGCCAGAATTACCAGATGCTTGGGAAAGGATTGTAGTAAAGCCATTACTGTGGAGAATGAGAAGCCGGGAACGGCATAATTTGGCTGATCTGGAAGAAAACTATGGACATTAACGAGATAGAGAGATCTGATCAGGCTTTACCTTGTAGCTGCTGGGACAAAAGAAATTATAAACATTTTTTTCTGCCTTGGACGAGATAAAAGACCTCAAATCTAATATCTGAGAGGAGATGTCTTTGGGAGCAGCTAAAGGAAGTGTCTAAACGCATCCAGGGACCAGCGGGTACTTAAATTGGTCCTTTCTCTCTCCTCTTTCACCAGTGAGTTTCCTTTTTTTCTAGGTAGGTACCTCTTGGATTCGGAGTTTGTTCCAACAGCTGCCATACGTGAGATCCTGATCGTCTTCCTCCCAGTGTTGTTGCCTGCTGAGGGAAGGAATATATTACCAACCAGGACCGGAGAAGGGCAAACTCTGGGCGGGCTGCCAGGTTTCGCCTACGCTACGGTTTCACAAGATTGAACCTTTTTTGTTCAACCGAGTTCCAGAGCACGAGGGAATGGACTTTCATTCCCGGGACCGCCTCGTCTATGTATTCGGCGCCTCCCCCGATTGCTTGAAGATGCGCGCGCGATACGATAAAGGCCCCTGGGAGAAACCAATGAAAAGCCAGGGTAGAGCCTCGGAGCCGGCCCAAGCGAAGATCGGCACTCGAAGGCTTGAAGAGCAGCCCGAAAAAGGGAAAGCCGCGGAGACGGCAGACTCGCCAGTCAGGCACAGCGTGAGGCTGACTACAGCAGACCGGGAGGTTACAATTCCTGTTTTCCTCTTTCAATTTCCGGGAGTGAATGTAGGAAGTGCAGACGGTGAATCAGGTGTGAACATTCAACCAAAGGCGTCTTGGGGATCGGCAATAGCTAAGCATTGTGGCCATCACAGTTCAAGCTACGTATGGCTGGCGTACAACCTACGGGCTTCTTAGCCAAAAGAAAAAAAAACAAAAAAGGATGCCTGCTTTGGTACCTTTAGTCTAATCTTAGACAAAGAGCAAGGAGGATATGAAGCACTGCTGGGTAGACCATGGCTCCAACCAGGTGGTTCATGACTAGGCTAATAAAAAGAGTCTCAAGCAGGGAAACGCGGGATGGAAGGCGTAAAAGGCTTGGCTTTGTTTCACAGAAAAAGCACTAAGGAATTCTATAACTATAGTGTTGAAGCTGGCTCATTCATGCTAGTCATCTTAGAGCTATGAGTCAGAACAATGTTCACCAACTCTTCTATAGTAATCTTGTTCAGATATCGAAAAAGCTTTAGAATATGAGTTTCTATTGTTATATTAAAGTGTTTTGTCTCCTCCCCAAGGTAGCATTGACGAGCGGGTGATCCCTGTCTTGTTTATCCAGCTAGCTTTTTTACGTGGTACTCAAATTCTATTTTTGAGAGCTCCTTCGGCTCGGCTACTTTTTTTTGAAAGGTAAGGTAGGACCTTTCCACCTAAAAACTCATTATCAATCCAAATGCCTATCTATAAAGCGCTGAGTTGAAGAGGGAACAAGTCCCACAGAGAGATAATAAGTGGAAGTAAGAGTAGCAAGGTAAGGACCGCATATAATAGGGGGGTGCGAAATCCATTCAATTCCCCAGAAGTTGGGAAAGCCAGAACTCTTGTAAACCTGCTTGATAAAGGGTAGTGGTAGGGACAGTCTCAGTACCACTGAAAGTGCGATAGTTCTTCAAGCAAGGGACTTGGGCTAACAAAGTCCTTACTCCTATTCCACCAACTACTCGCGTCTCGTATAGAGTTTTTTTACTATCCTTTCCGCATAGACTCGCACCTGTGTCCAAAGCCTGTTTACTCAAGAATGAAAGGCATTTCGCAAGCTTGAATCCCTTACAGCTTTAGCCTGGAAAGAAAAGTATGGTAACCTCCGATCAAAACTATTCTAGGCCTGTTTCAGTTGCTTTACTTCGGCTTTCTCTTACATAGTCATATTCACCGTAGAGAGCTCTAGAGAAGAAAGATCCTTCTTTCCCTTAAAATGGAATAGTAATAGCTAGGGCTGAAAAGTAAAAGCAAGAAGGCAGTTTAGTAAAGTTGTTTTCCAGTTCAAACCAGCTAGTATCAATATGCTTTCAAGCCTGAGTATTTTAAGCAAGTTTATAGTCTCATACCTGTAATCGCATATTACCAGTAGCTCGTGTACATTATGTCTTTTCTTTTATTGGCATAGTCCGAGTGTATTAATATTTCATACTTTCATCCAGTACAGCCAAGCCTCTATCTTTTAGCCAGCCAGTTTACTTAGATGTAGTTTCTTTCCTTTGGGTTTTAGTGGAAGTTGTAGATTTTTCTACAGTCTATCCCAGAAATCAATAGATATTCTCCAGCAATCTACCTTAATGTTCCTTTCCACTTCAGAAGGCTGGTCCGCCATGAAAGCTCTTCCTGAAGAAGGAGCTGTGGCAAATAAGTAAGTTATGGATGACACTCTTATTAAGGATAGAAAGAAGGAGCAGACCTGACGGAGGAAAAATAACTACTGTTTCAAGCCCGTCATAGCTTGAAAAAAGAAAGAGACTTATTGAAAGCTAATACCAAGTTTATGGAAGGCATAAGAGTTCAGCGCTTGGAATAGAGCATCAGTATGGCACCAAAGCCACTCATCTCGTTCACATCAATGGACTTTTTTCAAAGTTCTCGAAAACGAAAAAGAGACTTTGACAATAACAAATCGTATTTTGATAGTGAAAAAAAGCATGCATGAATTGAATTGCGTGAAACCTTCCCACGAAGACAAATAGCCAGATCTTAATCTGGTTTGGTTCCAATGTCGAAAGAAAGTCAACCTCTTTCAGACCCTCATATTAGAGAGAGCAGACTTTTCTCATCCCAAAGGAAAGATGAATGGGAAGAGGGCGTCTGAGCTACCCTTGAGGCTAATTAGAAGAAGAGGATTACCTACCTTTACTGTAAGGCTTTTGGGAAGCCTGCTCCGAGTAAACTCGCGATTCTCTTAGGCGGACAATTCTCTACATCGAGGAGGGAATGAATTCAGACTACCACAGACTCAGCCGCTGCAGCAGTATCCTCATCAGATACAGATTCAGATACTACTCTTTGTGGCATATGCGTCAATGACTTTTTAACTAGCCTTCGGGTGGAATAAGATTAGCAGTTAAAGGTGCCGCATCAAAGGCAATGAAATTGTGTTGCGGAAATAAGTATGCTTTTGTGGGAAATTGACTGGTATTCAATCAATTAGGTAACTCTTACTTAAACAGCTTCGCTTACTTCCCCATCTCTCTCGATCTCATGAGTTCAAACCGGGGCTAGCGGTCCACGAGAATCTCTTCTCTTCCTTGCGTAGACTCAGTAAAGTACTTTTTACTGATTGGAGGCCTTACGAGGACTCTTTTATTTGTGCTTGGTTGACCAATGGTTCTTTCTTTTTCTAGGGTTTGTGGGAATATTTCCCTGCATCTAATAAACTCTCCTTACGCGCGCTCCCTTTTTATTATTCCCCCCCCCTCTGCCTCCGCCCTGGTCAAGCTGCCCCTCTTTCTTCAACCTGAAAAGAGCTAACTAAGCCCGTCTTCCTGCCTATTCTCTTATCCTTGGAGGGACATTTCTAAATAGTAAAACGTTAGTTATAAAAACGAGTCGAACTCCTGTTATTCTCCCGGTCGTGATCCCTATTTTCTCGGAGATAGTCTGATCTCTCATCTTCGAAAGAATTGAATCCGGAATCTCCTAAGGCTTATATATAAAAAAGGGCTTATTCTAGGCAGGCTTCCAGGGGAAAATCTCTTGACCCAGACTCTTTCACTCCAGGCCTTGCTTAGTTTACCTGTCCTATCGTATCGAATAAGGTTTCCCAGCCTAGCCTATCTTGGTGTCTGCTACCGAACCGAAAGAGAGAATCGGTCTAAGGGCAGCTCAAAACCAGCCCAACCTCTTCATGGTCACATCCCCTTTTCCGACGCTTTTCATGTTGTTGCATGTGCCTTACGGTATCCAGATCCAGTCCTCTCTGCTTCCTTTACTTCTAAAAAGGCTAAACTAAAGGAAAAGCGGATGGTGAAAGACCTGCAAGACTGGCGGGCAGAGGGAAAGAGTAATACAATAAAGGATTGTCCCTTACTGCCAACAATGGAAGGCTTACACGACCGGGAATGGGGCTAGACCTCACATTGACTCCATCTTTTTACCGCTCCGTGGGTACTCTAATCATTCTAAAACCCTTTTCTTTTTTGTGGATTTAAATTCCACTACAAAAGTCTCTTTCTTGGCCTAGTGGCTTTGTGGGATTTGAACTCTTTATCTTTTTTTTCTTACCTAGCTGGTGTAATTAAAAAACCCCTTTGTTCATAGGAATTACTGAAAGCTTTTGAGGATTGTTCCTAGGATGTAGAATCCTCTTCTTTTTGTTTTCTCCTAGGTTTCCTTTTCCCTCCTCGAATCTCTCAATCAGAAGCTGGAGAGGAGAGATGGCATATAAGAAGTGGAACTCACTCGAATAGAGAGAGTGTAGGCTCACTCACAGGTCAGGGGCTAGTACAGCAAACAGGGTTTCAATTCCCACAGAGCAAGTGGGAAATCAAAAAGACCAGCGAACTAAAGACTTTCCGTGAGCATAAAACTCCTGTATGGTCTTTACCGCTTGGGAACCTCGCCTATCCCCTCGAAGCAGCTCTATGGCTCGCTTCAGGTATTACACTCGCTGGAGTTAAATCAAGTCATTTCATATGAACTTCTACGGCTGATGAAAGTACTAACTTCCCTTGAGACTGATATTGGTTTATCAGTTCAATTGTCATATATTCATCCCCTGAATTGAAAAATCTTTATCTACGTGCTCGATTCCTTGTTGGTGCTTGATTCTCGAGGCTGGGAAGACAGAAGAAGAGGTTTTGCCCTCAATCAGCTTTCTGAACTACAGTACAGGGCGGAAAGTGAGCTTTGATAATCCTAAGTACTTCTTCGAGTAAGCTCGTGATCTATAGACAGGAAAGAAGGCTAGCTCTTTCCTCCTGAGCTAGGATCCACTTCTTGCTTATGAGTCCGATAAGCTGCCTAAAGTATTCAATATTTCAAGTCGTGAGCTTAACCTATTCTATACTTATGGCTTTAGTCAATTCTGTGGGCAAGTCAAGTATAGTAGTTACCGTTGTGCTCCTTCGTATAGGTTCCGTGTAGGCGCCTTTCCATACGATCAATTGAATATTGGAAAAAGACTATGGATATTCACTACTATTGATATCTGAAACTTTAGACTTGAAGTCTACTGCTTACTCATTTGATTTGATATAAGTTCGGAATCCACTGAGGTAGAGCCGGGCAGGGGGAATCCATACAGGTCGAGTGGGCCTTACGGTTTGCTTGCTCTCAGTTGCCTTTAAGCTTTCAGGCTCATAAATGAGATATTTGCATTAGATAGCTGTTAGTAGGGGCGCATTGGTTAGCCCACGAGAGAGAGGCTGTGGGGCTGTTCGAGGTTGAGAGGAAAGAAAGGATATCTTTTCGAGCAGCATAGAATTCTCGTATATAAAATGAGATTGGTAACATCAACCGTCGGATGGTGTGGTAATGTGATGATTGATTTCAATACAGTTGGCATAAAGATAATAGGATAAACCTTATTTTTCTTTTTTGGGAAAGCAGAGATGGAACGATTGATAGATGGTGTCCGTAGGGGCTATTCTCTATGGGCCCTTCAAGTATGCTTCTTTTCCTTTATAGGTCGAAGTAGTCAGGTAACAAAACATGGCACTAAATGCTTGGAAGCGATCATCCTGGAAAGATTTGATTCAAAGAGATGGGTATCCGTTCCGAAGAGCTTGTTCCCCCCTCCCCTATGGTCTTGATCCTTTCCATAGGTACTGCTCCACGGTACCAGATGTGAGTGAAAGAAGGGCTTAGCTCTAGCTGCTCCAGATAAAAGAGATGTATGGAATGCCTCACCCGGTCAATGATGAAATTAGAAACAAATATAGTCACACATGGAGATACCCTATCTGAAGGGTTCTCGGTAAGACCATACAGAAGTAGCCAAACCATAGTTCCATGGGTTGATCAGTCATCAGGGAAACCTTCCTCTGCCTTGAGGAATGGGACCGAAATAGCATCATAGAAGAAAGAGTAGTAGCCGAACCAACAGCCTTTTCTTTTGCTTTGGCGGGAAGGAAGGCTGACACAAAAGAAACATCGGCTTCGGGCCGGACCCTTATACTAGTCCTATCGATCTGACAAGAAGAAGGGAGGCATCTCACGGGGGAAGAGTCTATCATGTCGGAGGTCTAAACTACTTTAGATATGCAATTTGAAGATCTTTATGTTCCGGCAGATTTCATTTCAGGAGAAGGAGAGGCCTAAGCGTCCCAAACAGATTCATTAGGTTAATGTGCGGCAAGAGATGCGGTCAGCCACATTAGCTGTTTCAGCAGAAGAAGCTTCAAGTCGCTCAACCACCGACCGGGAGAGAGGCGAAAAGGCTCAACCGAGGACGGAGCGTCATCTATTAGAAAATCCTTGTCCTTTGCCAATGCCAAAGACATACCAGAAGTTCTCCCGCTCGACCTGAGGGAAGTGCGGTCAAGATTCAACTCATTGGAAGAGGGGCCTACCCCAAAGCCAAGCAAGGACAAGGGCTCCAAAGAAACAAGAAGCCTATCTACCCCTATGAAGTAGAGCCAGTAGCGCTTTTACCCGCTGAACTCAAACCTATCCGAGGGTTAGAAGGGTTCGTTCGATGAGCGGTAAGGCGTCAGACAAGTTCTTGTGCTTCCTCCGCGAATCTTTCTCCTGTAGTCCTTGACTGTGGGGCTAGGATCGGGTCGATTTCCATCCCTATAGGTAAGAGAATCAGTTTAAAAATCTTATTCAGTCTTCCTTGGAAAGTCCTTTATCGGATTCGGATGCTGGGTTAACAGGTTCTCAAAGCGAGTATCCAATCCGGGTAAAGAAATCCAACTCTAACGGGAATAAAATGACCAAAGTGGTAATCTTAGAACTTCGATAGAGGCGCTCTAACTGTAAGTGGAATAAAAATAATTCGGCCGATTGCTCTTATCCTTCCTTATCAGAGAGGGGCCCCCTTAGGGAGCGGGGCTTATTTCTTATTTATTGAAAAAGGGGGAGTGAGGGGGGGGGAAGGTCCGGAAAGCCCTCACTTTATTGATGGGACATTTTGATCACCTTTTCCTCTCACCCTCCCCCGGTTCTGGTTCAGGAAAGGGTCAACGCAAGGATCTTACTTCGAAGCAATCTCTGGAATTTTCCCTTATCCGAACGGGTCTTGCAAGAAAATAAAATTTCATATTGAGCTCCAAATATACGCTATTGAGATGGGATGGCTCCTACTAGCTCTCCCCCCCTAAGAACCGCACGTGCGAGTTCCCCCGCATACGGCTCAAGTGGCGAAGGCCCTTTCTTTCGCGCTTGGTAAGCGCTTCGCTGTAGCCAAGCTTCGACCGCGACTGCTCGTCGCTTCTGGCCGCCTTATTCCGTCACCCGAGATCCAAGTCAGCACCGGAAAAGATCTCTTGATTCCTCGCGGCCGGGCCGGCTTGGAAGCAAGCTACCTCTTGCCTATCTCACCCCCTTTCTTCTTATTAGTAAGATAGGTTGCCCCTTTCCCTTTTAATAATAAGGTAAGCTTCCAAAGCTCCTTCCTTCAGCTGGGTGAGCCTTCGCTTTTTGGATCGTCTTCTGCCCAATGCGGTACCCCCCGTTTTTTGGTTCCCATTGGGTTTACCTTGTTCACAGGTCGACCCCATGGCAGCAAGAAAAGGCGATCTTGTGCTATACTCCGGTGATCTCTTTCCTACCGAGACACGCAAACTCCCATCGTGTCCCAGATCACATTCCGTGAATCGAAAGAGGAAGCCTACTCATCTATCAGCTCCTCTCGTAGATCGGTGCGGTTTTACGAAGCGTCTAAGCACAGTTCACTCACGTTGATCAATCAAGAGGTTTGCCGCCACCCCTTAAGGTTACCTGTTGTATCATACACTTCTTGCATTCTTTCCCACGCTTCATACCTCCTCTTTCTTCTTAAGGTAAGGTAAAAGGACAGGCATGGTGGGGTAGGAGCATCCAGTCGGAAATCTTTTTGGCTTGACCAAGAAGTCTTATGTCCTCCGAGTCGCACGGCGTTTTAACCGAAAGAACTTCTTGCGCAATTCATGCGTTTCTGTTTTTATGACCAAAAATTCTTTCTTGATTTTCATTTCAAATTGTTCTCTGGACTTTTTATCAATATGAGGTGATCGTAACACAGTATATAAGACTCGTGATTCAGGCAATCCAATCTTCCTTGTGTAAGGCGGAAGCCCCAAAAAAAGGTTTTCCTTAAACTTAAATGGGTGATCAAAAGATTTAATTACTATGCGTATCTTGGTGGTCGTTTCTTTTGGTGATCTTTCTTTTTGGCTGACTCCTCTTCTTGTTCTATTGATCAGAAGCATCCAGCAGCCGTATCGGCCCCGCCTGAGATAGGTGCGCGGGAAGACGAAGAAGAGCAAAAAAAAAGAAAATCCACTTCAATTGGATCCATCTCGTCTTGAAACCCGCCCAAGAGACACCAGAGGTCGGAAGAGGACTCGCTGGTCCCATATAGAATGAGACCAGGGATCCCCCCTCCCCAACAGTGGACTCGACAAAAGATGTATCGGGCAAGAAAGGAAAAAAAGACCACTCCTGACCTATACATAAAAGGATGCCGAAGTGCAAAGAGAGCAAAGGAAAGGATTGGTCGTACGAAGACACCCTCTTTCTTCTTAAGGTAAGATAAAGGGACAGGCATTCTGGGCAGGTCGCAATAAGTCGCCAGTCGAAGGTTTAGACCAATCGCAATTCATCACCATCTTGCCCGCTTCCAATTGATGACTGGCTATTATATAAGTGTTGACCTAAGCCCCTGTGCTGGGGCTCGGCTCCCGAACCGTACGTGAGCTGCCTCGTACGGCTCTTCCTAAGAACTTGAAGCCCCCTTTCTCTAAATAGAAAAAAAATGCATTTACAAGACAAAAAACACTTTTTCAAAAAGCCTTCGCCCTCCTATTCAACAGGGCTATTAGAGAAGCAGCTTCGTTCCTTGACTTCTTTGCTCAGTCAAGCTTACTTGTTCCTTAGTGTAGTCGTCGGTCTTACCACCAGAATGCCTATGATATAGTGATCGGCCTTTCGAATGCGTCCTTCCTTACTTTTCTGAGAAGCCCTTTACATAAAGGACAGGGGGCTGTTCACCTTTGGAAACTTAGCTACTTAAGTACTACTCATAAAGTAAAGGCGAACGGGGCTCCCAGGCCGGGACGTCTAGCAGAATGCTTGGCCTCCTGCGCTGGAAGCGACACCCGAAGGGTGAGCTTCTGGCGGTTAGCTTCTAGCACTAGATAATAGGCATTAGGCATTCAGAGCTGGAAGTAGGCAAGCAAATGAAGGGAGGCATTACGGGCCGACTAGAAGAAGCAAAGCTTCGTAGACTCGGCAAGTCGCTTATAGAATGCCGACTACTATTTTCCACTTAATAAGGATAGGGGGGAGCGAAGCGAAGCTTAGCGAGCTTTATAAGGCCGACCACTACATAAGCCGCTGGCGGAGAAAGCTCTTCGAGCTTCCCTTCATTCGTTGCTAAGCCAAGGTCCCAGGTCTCCGAGTCAGCCCGCGCCTTTTCGAAGAATCCTGCACCCATGGGCATACGGCCTGGCAGGCCTTCCCTTTCCGCCGGAGCTTCATGGGCGTTGCCCCGTTCCCCAATCAGATGTTTGGATGTGAGCTATACTCCGCGAGGAGCCAAACGGGCGTATGGCCTTGCCTTGCCATTTGACCTTTCTTCCCGGGTGACTAGGAATGCTCAGTGACAACCTATCAATTGTCACCGCCTGGCCTCTCTTGCTACCACGGTAGCACCTAGTGTGGTCAGCACCAATCGTGTTCGGGCAACGAAGCTTACACTCATTCACATTGGTTCATCCTGCTATGCCCTGGGCCTTTTGCTCTTCTAACGTAAAAGGTGGCCGGCCATTCGTCAAGGCCCAGGAATCCGCTGGACATCTCAGCGGCGGGATTTGATACCCGCATCCGATCGAAGTTCCATTTTAGTGCCCCCCTAACATAAAGGAGAGCTCTTTCTAGGTGGGTCGCTTCGCGCAAGACATTGCTTAGGACCAACGGGTCACACGACAGGTGCACGATCGACTTTGCACGTTCCATCCTTCGGCCCTTCGTCTATCGCCTTGGTATAAAAGCCTTGATCCGTCTTCGGCTTCGATTCGTTATGCTCAGAAGCTCCAACAAGCCCTAAAGTCTCTTGCCGCCTCTGCCAAGAGAGCGCTGCTTTACCTTTGATCCTATGTGCCCAGAGAATGCTATGCGTTCTCCACTTTCGGATCTCGCAAAGAGAGATCGTGTTTTTTCCTCTGACTTTCTCTCTCATTCGCGGAGCGAAGAAAGCGGGCTTTGCCCCAGCTACCGCTATCCTTGGGAAACCAAAAGAGCTACCGAAGGAAAGGGATGCAGTCTCTCCCTTGGCCTTTGGAGAGGAGAAGGCAGAGAAGAAAACGTCCTTCGCGCAAGTTTTTTTGCTTTCTGCGCCCTTACTAGTACTAGTAAAGGGGCTCTTCGAAAAAGAAGGCATTCTGGTAGGAAGGCCGACCACTACATAAGTCGCCATCAGTGACGGAGAGAAGCAAGCTACCTTTCTTTGATCCACCTTCCCGGGCAGGGAAGAGAACGCAAATGGACCGCGGATGGTGGTCGTGGTAAATTCCAGTATCTTACGCTGCGGAGCGAACTCTTCTATCGTCTTGCATTTCCTCTGGTGGGCCCCCCCTTTCCATCGTACTGGAGCGATTTGAGAAGAACGATTAGGGTCATATTCTATCCTTTCTACAATGCCCATAGACGAAGTGCTTCGTTTCAGATCAATTCTTCGCTGCAATCGCTTCGACCCACCCCCTCGGTGAAAAACCGTAATACGTCCTGAAGAATTCCTACCAGCAGACTTCCCTGTACTAAAAGTGAATTGTCTAAGTGCTCTCCTTTGTCTCATTGTCTATCTCGTAATCATTCGATTCCGCCTCTACAAAGGCTAGCTCCTACTCCTCCTCCTTCTCTTCCTTCATCGTCGTTGGTCCTTCGTTCGTAGTGGTCATTGTATAGTGAGAAAGCTCCCCCCTGCCTTTAGATGAGAAAGCCCTCTTTTACATCCCCTAGACAAATCAATAGGAAATGCTACAACCCTTCTTTTGACGATGAACCACTCCGGGGGTTTCTTTCTTTACAACCGGATTATACCCGGCCCGGTCCTATTTCAAACAAAAGAAGCAAAGAGGGGAAATTTGGATAGATAGAGATAGACAGGAACTAAGCAATAAGAACAGAATACCAAAGGCTTACTCCCATTTCTCTCTACTCTATCTATTAAGTAAGGCTATGAAGGAATTCATTCATAGAATTTTGATTGCATTACTTTTTGAAAACAAGCGTACGGGATATCCCCTGCTTCAGAAGAAGTTGGATTTGGAACTACTATACTACAACCTCTGCTCCTGACCTACCAAGCGCTAAGCGTACCCACAAACACTTTCAGACATAGCTCCAAATGGTGTTCATTCTTCTAGTTCTTTTGCAACTGATTATGAAACAAATTTCGAAGTATAGGGAGGTGGGTTTAAAGACGGAAAGGAATAAAAAAGCTCAACGCGTAGGTCTCGGGTAATTAGAAAAATGTATAAGCAAGGCTCGGGATATGGATTTCATCTTATGGGGAATAGGCTGAAACAGCAAAAGGCAACCAAGACTTATGAAGTGCGTTCAGGCTCACTTTACACTCAAAAAATTGGAACCCTAATTCTAAATATGAAACAAGTTTGCAAGAGGAGGAGAGTCGGAAAAGGGATCAACAGTCTTCCTTCAGTAAAGGCTGGATGTAATTCAGTCTTCGCCCACCTTTATATATGCGAGTATGCGATTGTTCGCTCGACCCGGCCGAACTATATATATAGCTCTAAAAAAGCTATAAATAGAACTAAACTTAGTTGCTCAGTCTCTAGGAATTCCCAAGCGTTAGCGAAGAAAGAAGCCTACTTGAAGAGGGCTGCCAAGAGGAGCAAGCCTACATCGAGCAAGTTGACTCACTTTATGTTCTGGAAAGAGTTCACTATTACGGCCCCGCGAGCGAAGGTCCGTCAAATTGGTCTCAAAGATTAGCAAGGAAACCAAACCCCTTCCTCTCGTACCCCTCCTTCTATCCAAAGAAACTTTCCCAGCTATAGTAGCTGTTCTCTTCCCTTCCATCGATTGAGCTTTCTCTCGCTTAATTCAATCTTAATTCAATAGGGCCTTCGTAGATTCGTAGACCGGTTTTAATTCGATAACTCGATCGCTTCTTCCTTTGCTGGAATTGCCATCTTTGCTGCTCTCGGTTTCTGAATTCGTACCCTTCAATAGCCAGTCTAGAAGCCACTGTGCACGTGACTGCATTCCGTCATTCTATCTCTGGTTCCTTCACTGCTTCCCGAAACTGACCTGCTTACACTGCACTCTTTCTTCCAACAATACTGGAAGTGGGGCTGCCCTATATGGTCAAGCCAAGCAAAAAGGGAGTTTCCTGTTTGTATCCTCTAGTCTCAAGAGTTTCGAGAATCTTCGATAGGAGAAAGAAATAAAATTCTCCAGTACCAGTACCTGAATAAGCAGCAGTTGTTTCGACAGCTTGGATTGGAATCTCGCATTCTCAACGCTAATCCCCCTCCATTCTCATCTCGACATGAAAAGTCAGAGGGACTGAAAGACTCATAAGGTTATAGTGCGGGATCAGTTCAATTTGAATAATTAAATAGTCTATTAAAGACAAAAAAAAGGGAATCCACGGTAACAAAGAAAGATGAAGCAAAGAAAGCACATAGCTTGGCACCCTGTAAAATGGAATTGAGCTTGGCCCTGTCTCGGCCTTAATAAGCAGTTGAATCCTCTGCAGCCCAAAGATGCTCCTCTACATCTTAGAATGTCGGTATCGAAGAAAGACAGAAATATGGGTTAATAAAAAGTTCCCAACAGAGATAGATTTTGTAAATCGACAGACAGATATGGTTTTTGAACTGAACCTGTTCCCACTCGTATACCAGCCAAAGTTAGGTAAAGAGGCTTTCTTTGGCTTCTGCACTTAAAAGTCCCTTCTTTCTCTTAGGGGAAGCCTAAGGCTAGCTATCTTATTCCTTGCTTGACTTCTCGACTTGCCTTCATAAATCAAAGTGTTAGCCCGATGAATGAAAGGTTTGCCTTGTGTTGGGACGGTAGGCAAGTTTCGGTACTCAGTTCCAGGCGCTTTCTTTTCGAGTAAGATACTCAATCAAGCCGTTCAAGCAAGCGGATCGTAGAAAAACCACTTCTCTTGTGTGTCCTCCTTCTCATGGGAATAGGCACCAGTCTCAGGGAAAGCGGCAGGGGCTTCGGCTGGTGGAAACCCGGACACTGCTCCTGCGCAATCAAAGAAAGAAGAAAGGTAATCCATCTTGACATTCTGAAGGCTAACTCCTAAAGCAATCACGGTAAATTCACTTCGGGAATCAATACAATAAGACCTTTGAACTTTTTTTCTCTATCAGTGTACCCCCGTAGTCTCCCGCGAAGGTGTATTAAGGGTAGTAGCTTTACCCGGACCGCAATTTCTGACGTGAGAAAGGAATAGAATAGCGTAAGGTCCAACCTTTTTCATCTAAGGGGTAAATAAGCTGTTAGGACCGAGGGCAGCGGTTACATCCCGGTAGTCAGCAACAGCGGTTCAGTGTAAAATGAAAGCTAAGCGGGAAGGCTACTTCACTTCAGACAATCAGGCAAAAGCAGCGGTGTCGGGTTCCTTCCTTTCGCCAATAGACTAGACCAGCTACTACGAAAAGTAAGAGCTCAAACTCCTAAGCACCACTACTCCTATAAAAAAGAGTTGCTTGCTTATTCTATTCTTCTGGATGTGCTCCACATTTCATTCGCTTTCCTTTCACATCGGTCAACCAAGGCCCTTTCTTTCTTCGGTGAGTTGCAAGAGGTTTTTTTTATGGGAATAGGTAAGGCAATGTAATTGGGAGGAATTCGGGATCGGTCATCGAGAGGGTAGTGGATGGAAATGGCGACTAGTAGGAGATGACAACTAATGGAGATAGCTTTCTTCTTTCTGCTGACTAATCACGGACTCAGAGCTAAACAACTATGACTCGTATGATTTTCTAACACAACGGATAGTTTAGAAATCTTTCTCGCCGGGTTCTGGCACTGTCCCCCGAGTTTGCCCGACATCCTTTTCTTAAGAAGAAAAAGATCGGAGCCGCTTTCAGTCGATTGGATACCTCTAGTCATTCTCTACCAACTCCTTTCACAGCTGGGAATTCCATATCTTTCTTTATTGGCCTATTCGAGCAGGTTATGGCATTCTTATCTTTAATGTAAATGCATGCTTCTTTGATCGGCCCGTTCTGCCATAAGTACCTCTACTTCGGCTAGGCCTTTCTTCGAGGCTTGGGAAAAGAACTTCACCGCTCATGGTCTTCCTACTCCGATCTCGCTTCGGGTTTACCACTATAAGGGCTAGCTGGCTTTCTTTCCTTGCTGCACTCATTCACTCCGGAAGTTACTACTTTACTTTCGTATACTAGCTATTTGAAGATCTACCTTATCTTGCTTACCGCGAATACTGAAAGAACTGGCGATTTATTGCTGCTGCTTGTGCTTATTTACCGTACTATGATGAGTGAGCTTGCTCGTATTTATTGATTGCATACTGTTTTGCTGCTCGCATACCACCGTACTAAAATAAAAGTGTACCGATTTCCGCCTATTTGCCTCTCTCGATTGCAAGAGGAAGACCCATCGCTCTACCCATCATGTGAAGTGCCCAAACATGGATATGCCCACCTACACCTTTATTTTAAACCTTTAGCCCTTCTTCATGGCCTGAACCCTTTTTCTTTATCCCTGATCGATCCTTGGTAAGAAGATCCCCCTGACCCGCCAATCTGGAATCGAACGAGTTTGCTAATCTATCTTATTTAACCCCCCGACCTCAGTTCTCCTGTGCCCTAGCTGAGCCTTGTTGCTTAGCAAGGCTTGTGTTTGGTAAGGTAAGGAACTTCTTAAAGCCCTGACTTATGATTGGTGGAATAGCCTGCTACCTTTACCCCTATTGGAAGAGGCTACTCTATCTATATATAGATATCTTTCTCATTCGCCATTCGGTTGGTTATTGTTTAAAATAACTCAGATTTAGCTCTCGCCCCTGCTTCCGAATCATATTATTCCTTTGCTTATGCTACTTTCCTTCTTCAGGCTGGAAAAGCCTTTCGTTATCTTATTTAACATACTCTCGTTTACAACATTAATTCAAAACAGACATTGACCTAGGAAAAAGGGATTGACCGAGGCAAGTAAGTCAGAGACTACCTGCTTCACTTCGTAGCATTAAGGGGACTGTGCATTTAGATGAGGGAAATATACTAGGAACGCAAGTCCCCCATGAAGGATCATAACAAGCTGTTTTCGGCAACGGAATCGGCCAATGCAAGACACTTTTCACTTGACGCGGATCCGGTTTTGCATCTTTTGTGATTTCGATAGGCATCGCACCCTCACCTCAGGATCAGAGGACTTGTTTGAGCGCTAAGCTTTGTTCGCTTCGCAAGTGACGGTTGGGCTCCTCTTCCTTCGCTGCTTTCGTACACCAGGGGGGCTAGTGGAGCAGCCTCCTCTCGCCGTGCCCGGTGCCCAAAGCAAAGCATTGAAAGAGCACAGGGAAAGGGTAGGATCTATAACCTAAATCGGAGGAGAATAGATTACCAGACCAGAATCAAGAAAAAGGGTCGCTGGGTGCTTTCTCTTTCCTTACAAATCAAGGATAGGAATAAAAAGTTATTCCATAATAATAATAAAAGGAATCCGCTTTCTTAGCAGGCGCATCAACCGACACAGACTCTGAAGCGGGATCAGAAGCAAGCGGTCCTGGATAAAATACAGTAGATATAGCAGGACTTTCTTTTCCCAGGTGGCGGATGGGAGGTACATAAACAAAGGGAAATATTATTAATATCATTACATAGGGCAAAAGGCGGGTAAGGGTTAGAACCTCGTTTATGATACACCAACTACGGCCGGGAGCACCCACCACCAAGAATAGCATTTCAACCAAACCTGCTTTCCCGAGCAAAAGCAGGACCCTTTAATTTCTTTATCAATCACACGTGGATAGGGACAAAAGCCTGGACGATAGAGGGGTAAGTGGGTGGGGGTGGTTTTAAGTCATCAACAAAGCAACTTATGCTTTTAGTGGATTTGACGCCGGGTCCTGATCTCCAACTAGAAAAGAAAGTGAAACTCGATCTCGAGATGTGCCGGCCGGGATACCGCAGGCTCAGATGGAGGGAAGGTGAGGCAGCGTGATTGATGGCTTTCAAAGAGCTCTGAAAGAGATGCAAGGGATGTGTAAACATTAGCTAATGCTGGCTATCGAAATGAAAAGGGCTCTGGAGGGGGTCGGGTTAATCCCATGATACTCAAGGAGCAGGGCGTCGTATCCCAGGGGTTCGACTAATACATCGTAAAGCGGGTCCAGGTTTTGGGTTATTAAAAAAAAAAGGGAAACCACTACCTCCCTATTTGCTGCTAAAAACAGACTCTGGAAGAGGTTTTTGCTAAGATGAATGCAACTTCTATGTATTTCCCATCGCATTTTCATAGGGAATGTACTCCTTCATATTCAATCTTTTAACGATGCTTGCCAATTCTAATCCAGGGAGCACTTAGATCGATTTGAACGCAGATTTTCGCAAAATGACCTCGCGTAGCCAGTTCAGTAACCGTATCAATTTGAATAAGTTTACCAAGAGTTTTCCCTATTTGGAGAAGTACTTCACTGTCGAAGTACTAAATAAGGAGCTCAGGTAAACGGATCCAAACCGCAGTTTGAGTGACCGTTGCCAAGGAAAGCCTTGAAAGCAGGAAAGGCAAGCTATTTTAACAACGGGGTTTTCTTTTTTATAATACGATATGACCTTCCAAAATTCAACTGATGAAACCATTCTTCAGCCATACCAGACTAATTACGTCTACGTCTAATGAGCCTAGCCTAACGGTTCTAGGGCGAATTCCGTCTATTGCTCCTTACCCTATAGGTTATAGAGACTCTTCCCAGTGCCAAGAACTAGGATCAGAAGGAAGGTCTCAACCCTTTGGTACGAAAGTAGGCTATGATTCCCAGAGAGAAAGAAATGGTTTCATATAAAGGCTTGGCACCTAGTTATCTTTATTTAAGTCGGCCTTACTCGGGCTAAGTTCAAGCAAAGATCAGTCCTTTAAGCTAAAAGCTTAAGTGATCAACTAGAAGATACCACCTTCCCCAATGAAACTTCTTTCCCCGGAGCAGCAACTGAAAGAGAAAAGACCGGGTATGCCTGAAAACCTGAAACGGATTCGTGAACAACAGATAAGAGATATACCCCAGATACCATTTGAACCAGAGCTGAACCATTGAATTACCCGAGAGTTCTTTTTTCTGTTAAAAGTTGTGCGATTAGTGTTGCGACCATTTCCTCGACCATGGTTGTGGCCATTTCCACGACCACTCTTATAGCTGCGACCCCGATTCGTGCCACGGTTATTATAACCACGATTAGCATCACGATTGTTGGAAGCAAGAAGAGCAGTAGTGGACCGATCTTGAGAGGTATGGTGATATACTTCTAATCGTTTTTCACGATTGAGAAGCATACTTTAGATTTCTTCAAAAGAGGATGTGGTGGACATGGTGTGTACTGTATTAACAACCACATCATAATCAAGATCAAGTCCGTCAAGAACACAACCAATAATTTATCGATCACTCATTGGTTGTTGAATAAGAGATAGTTCATCTGTGAGCCTGCGGATACGATCCATATATTCCGTAATGGAATATGAACCTTTGCGAATATTAAAAAGGTAATGCTTTATCTGGTAATATCGAGCATTGGTCTGGGAGGTATAAGCCCTGTCAAGAGCCTCCCAAGTGGAACGAGCTGTC